TTCAGAGGATCGAATCCAAATTTTAAAATTATTATTTAATGCAATTAGAACTGTTCCCAACGATAAAATGATTAAAAAAAAATCTATTGGAATAAAAGAAATTAATAAAAAAGTTCCTCGATGGTCATACAAATTAATCAACGATTTTGAACAACAGGAGGGGGAAACCGAAGAAACTGTGGTAGAGGATCATCAGATTCGTTCAAGAAAATCCAAACGTGTAGTGATTTTTACTGATAACCAACAAAATACTGATGCTTATACTAATACCAAAGAAACTAATAATACTGATCAAACAGGCGAAGTTGCTTTGATACGTTATTCCCAACAATCGGATTTTCGTCGAGACATAATCAAAGGCTCCATGCGCGCTCAAAGACGTAAAACAGTTACTTGGAAACTCTTTGAAGCAAATGCGAATTCCCCTCTTTTTTTGGACCGAATAGACAAATCTTTTTTTTTTTTTTTTGATATTTCTGAACGGATGAAAAAAATTTTTAAAAATTGGATGTGGAAAAACACAGAATTCACAATTTCGAATTATACAGAGAAAAAGACAAAAGAAAGCGCGAAAAAAAAAGAGGAGGACAAAAAAGAAGAAGACAAAAGAAAGGAGAAAGTGCGTATACAAATAGCGGAAGCCTGGGATAGTTTTTTACTTGCTCAAGTAATGAGAGGCTTTTTATTAGTAACCCAATCAATTCTTAGAAAATATATTATATTACCTTCATTGATAATAGCTAAAAATATCGTCCGTATACTATTATTTCAATTTCCGGAATGGTATGAGGACTTAAAGGATTGGAATAGAGAAATGCATGTTAAATGTACCTATAACGGCGTTCAATTATCAGAAAAAGAATTTCCAAAAAACTGGTTAACAGACGGCATTCAGATCAAGATCCTATTTCCTTTTCGTCTTAAACCTTGGCACAGATCTAAGTTACGAGCCCCTTATAATGATCCAATGAAAAAGCAAGGTCAAAAAAATGATTTTTGTTTTTTAACAATTTTTGGAATGGAAGCTGAACTACCTTTTGGTTCTCCCAGAAAAAAACTTTCATTTTTTGAACCGATTTTAAAAGAACTCAAAAAAAAAATTAAAAAATTGCAAAAGAAATGTTTTATAATTCTAGGAATTTTTAAAGAACAAACAAAATTGTTTCTAAATGTCTCAAAAAAACCAAAAAAATGGATCATTAAAAACATTCTGTTTATAAAAGAAATAATAAAAGAACTCTCAAAAATAAACCCAATTGTATTATTTGGATTAAGAGAAATAGAAGTATATGAATTGAGTGAAATTAAAAAAGATTCAATAATCAGTAATCGGATGATTCAGGAATCGTCCATTCAAATTAGATCTCAGGATTGGACAAATTATTCATTAACAGAAAAAAAAATGCAAGATCTGACTGATAGAATAAACACAATCATAAATCAAATAGAAAAAATTACAAAAGACAAGAAAAAGGGATTTATAAAAGACAAGAAAAAGGGATTTATAACTTCAGATAGAAATTTGAGTTCTAACAAAATAAGTTATGATGATAAAAGATTGGAATCACAAAAAAATATTTGGCAGATATTAAAAAGAGGAACTGCTCGATTAATCCGTAAATCCCATTATTTTATAATATTTTTCATTGAAAAGATATACATAGATATCTTTCTATCTATGATTAATATTCCTAGTATCAATACACAACTTTTTCTTGAATCAACAAAAAAAATTATTAATAAAAACATTAACAGTAATGAAGCAAATCAAGAAAGAATTAATAAAACAAATCAAAGTTTAATTAAATTTATTTCGATTATAAAAGAGTCACTTTCTAATACTAATATTAGTCTTAGTCAAAAAAATTCAAAGACTTTTTTTGACTTATCTTACTTTTCACAAGCATATGTATTTTACAAATTATCACAAACCCAACTTATTAAGTTAGAGAAATTGAAATCCGTATTTCAATATAATGGAACCCCCCTTTTTCTTAAGAATGAAATAAAGGATTTTTTTGTTATAAGACAAGAACTATTTCATTCCGAATTAAGACCTAAGAATCTTCGCAATTCTGGAATGAATCAATGGACAAATTGGTTAAGGAGTCATTATCAATATCAATGTGATGTATCTCAAATTAAATGGTCTAGAGTAGTACCACAAAAATGGCGAAATATATTGAACTGTATAGCTCAAAATAAAGATTTATATAAAGATTTGTGTGATTTATATGAAAAAGATGAATTAATTAACTACGAAAAAAAAACAAAAATGGAAACAGATTTATTATTGAATCAAAAGGATAATTTTAAAAAACAATATAGATATGATCTTTTAGCATATAAATCTATAAATTCTGAAACTAAGAAGTACTCTTCAATTTATGGATCACCATTACAAGTAAAAACTAACCAAGATATTTTTTATAATTACAACACGCATAAACAAAAATCATTTAATATGGTAGAAGATGATATTCGAGATATGGATAAAAATACGGATAGAAAATTTTTTGATTGGAGAGTTCTCGATTTTTGTCTTAAAACGAAGGTCGATATTGAGGCCTGGATCAATATTGATACTGACAGTAATAAATATACTAAGACTAGGGTTAATAAGTATCAAATAATTGATAAAATCAATAATAAGGGTCTTTTTTATCTCACACTTCAGCAAGATCAAAAAATCAACCTATCCAATCAAAAACCCCTTTTGGATTGGATGGGAATGAATGAAGAAATACTAAGCCGTCCCATATCAAATCTGGAACTTTGGTTCTTGCCAGAATTTGTGAGACTTTATAATACGTATAAAATGAAACCGTGGGTTATACCAATTAAATTACTACTTTTTAATTCTAATATAAAAAAAAATGCTAGTGAAAACAAAAGCATCACTGGAAATAAAAAAAGAGATCCTTTTATATCAATATCGTCGAATGAAAAAAAATCTCTTGAATTAGAAAACCGAAATCAAGGAGAAAAAGAATCCACGGGCCAAGCAGATCTTAAATCAGCTCTTTCAAACCAAGAAAAAGATGTTGAAGAAGATTATACGGGATCGGACATGAAAAAACATAGAAATAAAAAGCAATACAAGATCAATACAAAAGCGGAGTTTGATTTCTTCCTAAAAAGGTATTTGTATTTTCAATTGAGATGGGATGATTCTTTAAATAAAAAAATAATCAATAACATCAACGTATATTGCCTCCTGCTTAGACTGATAAATCCAAGAGAAATTACTATATCCTCTATTCAAAGGGGCGAAATGAGTCTGGATATTTTGACGATTCAGAAAGATGTAACTCTTACAGAATTTATTAAAAGGGGATTTTTGATTATTGAACCAATTCGTCTAGCTATAAAAAATGATGGAAAATTTATTATGTATCAAACCCTCGGTATTTCATTAGTTCATAAAAGTAAACATCAAATAAATCAAAGATACCGAGAAAAAAAACATGTTGATAAGAATTCTGATGAAGTCATTACAAAACATCAAAAGATGACTGGAAATAGATATAAAAAAAATTATGATTTGTTTGTTCCTGAAAATATTTTATCGCCTAGACGTCGTAGAGAATTGCGAATTCTAATTTGTTTAAATTCTAAGAATAGACATAGAAAGGCATCTTTTTGTAATGGGAATGAGGTAAACAGTCAAGTTGTGGATAAAAGCAAAAAATATAAAAAAAAACTTATAAAATTAAAGCTATTTCTTTGGCCCAATTATCGATTAGAAGATTTAGCTTGTATGAATCGTTATTGGTTTAATACCAATAATGGCAGTTGTTTCAGTATGGTAAGGATACATATGTATCCCCGATTGAAAATTCATTAATAGTACATTTTTCCTATATTTCCCATACCATATCTGGTCTATGACGACAAAGAGATGCACGCATACATTGTCTTACATTCCATTCTGATACATGATACTAATTCAATGACATATCAATTAGATCTAGAATGAACAAAATTTTCTTATTTTAGGTCTAAACTTTTATCTTTTGTGAGTGAAGAAACCAACCATACTTTTGTATCCCCTTTCAAATCCAATTTTAAAATGAAAATAGGATTGAGTAAGTTTTATTAAATTAAAAAAATTAGAAATTAATAACGAAATACAAATTTTTGTATATACCAAATAAAAATTAGGGGCATTATTATTACTGATCAATAAAGATATCTATCAATAAAAAATATCTTAAAATAAAAAGAGGGGGGGAGAGAAAATTTCAGTTTATGGTAAAAAATTCATTCATCTCAGTTATTTCACAAGAAGAAAAAGACGAAAACAGAGGATCTGTTGAATTTCAAATAGTTAGTTTCACCAATAGGATACGAAGACTTACTTCACATTTACAATTACACAAAAAAGACTATTTATCTCAGAGAGGTTTACGTAAAATTCTGGGAAAACGCCAACGATTACTGTCTTATTTGTCAAAGAAAAATAGAATATGTTATAAAGAATTAATTAATCGGTTGGATATTCGGGAGTCAAAAACTCGTTAATTTTATTTTTATAAAGGCATTTTGAATTATTTGATTTATTAGATCTTGAATTTTAATGAACTTTTTTCGTTTTCAGCAATTCATGAAAGAATGAATCGAGGAAAAACCTATGAATATACCGGCTACAAGAAAAGACCTCATGATAGTCAATATGGGCCCCCACCACCCATCAATGCATGGTGTTCTTCGACTCATCATTACTCTAGATGGTGAAGATGTTATTGACTGTGAACCAATATTGGGTTATTTACACCGAGGAATGGAAAAAATTGCGGAAAATCGAACAATTATACAATATTTGCCTTATGTAACACGGTGGGATTATTTAGCTACTATGTTCACAGAAGCAATAACTGTAAACGGACCGGAACAGTTGGGAAATATTCAAGTACCTAAAAGAGCCAGCTATATCAGAATAATTATGTTGGAGTTGAGTCGTATAGCTTCTCATCTGTTATGGCTCGGTCCTTTTATGGCGGATATTGGTGCACAAACCCCCTTTTTCTATATTTTCAGAGAAAGAGAATTAGTATATGATCTATTCGAAGCTGCCACCGGTATGAGAATGATGCATAATTATTTTCGTATCGGAGGAGTAGCGGCCGATCTACCTCATGGCTGGATAGATAAATGTTTGGATTTCTGCGATTATTTTTTAACAAGAGTTGCTGAATATCAAAAACTTATTACACGAAATCCTATTTTTTTAGAACGAGTCGAGGGAGTAGGCATTATTGGTAGAGAGGAAGTAATAAATTGGGGTTTATCGGGACCAATGCTGCGAGCTTCCGGAATACAATGGGATCTTCGTAAAGTTGATCATTATGAATGTTACGACGAATTTGATTGGGAAGTACAGTGGCAAAAAGAAGGAGATTCATTGGCTCGTTATCTAGTCCGAATTGGTGAAATGATAGAATCCGTAAAAATTATTCAACAGGCCCTGGAAGGAATTCCAGGGGGACCCTATGAGAATTTAGAAATACGATACTTTGATAGAGAAAGGAATCCGGAATGGAATGATTTTGAATATCGATTTATTAGTAAAAAGCCGTCTCCTACATTTGAATTGCCGAAACAAGAACTTTATGTGAGAGTAGAAGCCCCAAAGGGAGAATTGGGAATTTTTCTCATAGGGGATCAGAGTGGTTTTCCTTGGAGATGGAAAATCCGCCCGCCGGGTTTTATCAATTTGCAAATTCTTCCGCGGTTAGTTAAAAGAATGAAATTGGCTGATATTATGACGATACTAGGTAGTATAGATATCATTATGGGAGAAGTTGATCGTTGAAATGATAATTGATACACCGGAAGTACAAGATATCGATTCTTTTTCTAGATTAGAATTATTAAAAGAGGTTTATGGAATTCTATGGGTTCTTGTTCCTATTTTGACTCTTGTAGTGGGAATCACAATAGGCGTACTGGTAATTGTATGGTTAGAAAGAGAAATATCGGCAGGGATACAACAACGTATTGGACCTGAATACGCCGGCCCTTTGGGAGTTCTTCAAGCTCTAGCAGATGGGACAAAACTACTTTTCAAAGAAAATCTTTTTCCATCTAGGGGGGATACTCGTTTATTCAGTATCGGGCCATCCATAGCAGTCATATCAATTTTAGTAAGCTATTCAGTAGTTCCTTTTGGATATCACCTTGTTTTAGCGGATCTCAATATCGGTGTTTTTTTATGGATTGCCATTTCCAGTATTGCTCCGATTGGACTTCTTATGTCGGGATACGGGTCAAATAATAAATATTCCTTTTTAGGCGGTCTACGAGCTGCTGCTCAATCGATTAGTTATGAAATACCATTAACTTTATGTGTGTTATCAATATCTCTACGTGCGATTCGTTGATATATAGACATAAACTTTTCTCTATTCCTTCCTTTCAAGGAAAGGGTTGGAATGGGTTGAGTAGATATCTTAATTTTTTTTTTATTCATTATTCGGGTTGATGAACTAAATCAAATAGTTAGATGAGTGAAAGAAAACAGCTTATATATAAATTCGCAGTAAAAAGATTGATTCTCATTTTCTATGTATAAGAGTTAGAGAGTTAAGCGGAAATAAACATAAACAGAAGAGACCGTTTCCCCCAAGATTGGTTGATTAGTCATCCTGACTTGAAGCGGGTTCAAAAGATCAACCGTATTGAGTTTTCACTATAATTTTTATGTATTAGCATAACGGGGGATTGAGCAAAAACGAGTGGATGGTTAGAAACACGAACATATGTAAAGGATTAGTAATGGAGATTATGTAAATTCTCCAAAAGGACATTTTTACATAATATACAAACAAAGAATACTAATTGGGGCTTTAAGTTGGTAGAAATGATCAGGCAGTACTCCCCATGACACGATTCCAATCCAGAGTATACTCCTATCCACCGATTTAATAAATAACTATTCGAAACGAAATAATCCTTTACTTTATTTTGAAAGCCCTCTTTTTCTCAGAAATAGAAAGAAGAATAGGAACGAAAAAAAAAAAAAAAAGATATACTTTTTTTATTCTTTGTTACTTTTATTCTTTCCCATATACATATTAATAGATATATAATTTGTGTCATAATTCATTAATTAATATAATATAGAATTTTTTTTTTCGTACGTGAAACCAACGGGTTATTGATATTTTTACAAGAAGTATTTTATTGAACAGTTAAGTTATTACTGAACAAAGAAGAATTGAAATTATTATTGAAATTATTAAATTAAAGAAAGGATGAGATCAATTCAGAAGTACTTTTTTTATTTAATTTTGAATTAAAATAATTATAACAGACAGAATTCAATTGGTCTAATTTGGGACCGGCCGATAGTTATCCATCCTACAAACATATCAAGATTCAAAAAAGAATACTGACGCGGTCCCTATATTTATTTCTGGCCTTCAAGGAGCCGTATGAGGTGAAAATCTCATGTACGGTTCTGTAATAGCGATGGTAACAGTGATGGTATCACCGACTATAATTATCTAACAGTTCAAGTACAATTGATATTGTTGAGGCGCAATCAAAATATGGTTTTTGGGGATGGAATTTGTGGCGTCAGCCTATAGGGTTTATCATTTTTATTATTTCTTCCCTAGCAGAATGTGAGAGATTACCTTTTGATTTACCAGAAGCAGAAGAAGAGTTAGTAGCAGGTTATCAAACCGAATACTCGGGTATAAAATTTGGGTTATTTTATGTTGCTTCCTATCTAAACCTATTGGTTTCTTCATTATTTGTAACAGTTCTTTACTTGGGAGGTTGGAATATATCTATTCCGGACATATATGTTTCTGAGCTTTTTGAAATAAATAAAACATGTGGAGTTTTTGGAGCGATAATTGGTATCTTTATTACATTAGCTAAAACTTATTTGTTCTTGTTCATTCCTATCACAACAAGATGGACTTTACCGAGGCTAAGAATGGACCAACTATTGAATCTTGGATGGAAATTTCTTTTACCTATTTCTCTCGGTAATCTATTATTAACAACTTCTTTCCAACTCTTTTCACTGTAAAGTAACATTCTATATTCACAACGTGTCTCAAACAAGAGAAATAAACAAACATAAAACTATTCATATATATATTAACGATATGTTCTCTATGGTAACTGGGTTCATGAATTATGGTCAACAAACAGTACGAGCTGCAAGGTACATTGGTCAAAGTTTCATGATTACTTTATCCCACGCAAATCGTTTACCCGTAACTATTCAATATCCTTATGAAAAATCAATCACCGCGGAGCGTTTCCGCGGTCGAATCCATTTTGAATTTGATAAATGTATTGCTTGTGAAGTATGCGTTCGTGTATGTCCTATAGATCTACCCGTTGTTGATTGGAAATTGGAAACTGATATTCGCAAGAAACGGCTGCTTAATTACAGTATTGATTTCGGAGTCTGTATATTTTGTGGTAATTGCGTTGAGTATTGTCCAACGAATTGTTTATCAATGACTGAAGAATATGAACTTTCTACTTATGATCGTCACGAATTGAATTATAATCAAATTGCTTTGGGTCGTTTACCAATGTCAGTAATTGACGATTATACAATTCGAACAATTTTGAATTCGCCTCAAATAAATAAGTAAATCTCTTATTAACGAATAATTTAGAATTACTTTACTAATAACTAATATAGAAGGAATTTAGGTTTCTTTCGTGTTGTTTGGTCAATAACTACAAATACCAACTATTGATTGGTTGGTAAGAAACGCGTCTTAATTTGGATTGAAAATCCATTAATTAATACATCCATAATTGTTTTAAAATATATCGTTTAGAATTAGAACGACTCTTTCAGATAAAGAATGAAATTAGTCCAATAATAGTACTCACATTTATTCATATCCCTTAGTATTTATTTACTTAGGATTAAATTAGGAATTGCTCAAAAATCATAAAAAAAAAAAAAAAAATTTCTGGTTGGGTCTCAATAAGGTCATGAAAAACATTTCTATTTATTTATCTCTTATTTTACATATAATGGATTTGCCCGGACCAATACATGATTTTCTTTTAGTCTTTCTGGGATCGGTTCTTATACTAGGAGGTATGGGGGTGGTATTATTTACCAACCCCATTTATTCTGCCTTTTCATTGGGAATGGTTCTTGTTTGTATATCCTTATTCTATATTCTATTAAACTCTTATTTTGTAGCTGCTGCACAACTCCTTATTTACGTGGGAGCTATAAATGTTTTAATCGTATTTGCTGTGATGTTCATGAATGGTTCAGAATATTACAAAGATTTGAATCTTTGGACCATTGGGGATGTGGTTACTTTGCCAGTTTGTACAAGTATTTTTGTTTTACTCATGATTATTATTACGGATACGTCATGGTACGGAATTATTTGGACTACAAGATCAAACCAGATTATAGAGCAAGATTTGATAAGTAATAGTCAACAAATTGGAATTCATTTATCAACAGATTTTTTTCTTCCATTTGAATTCGTTTCGATAATTCTTTTAGCCGCTTTGATAGGTGCAATTGCCGTAGCGCGACAGTAAAAAATTTATAGAATTAGCAATGCACATTAAACTCTGTTCGGTTTTATTACATTACATTTATTTCCCTTTAATTAAAGATTGTTTATGTCTAAAATAGAAATTATTCAATCTATTCTATTAATAATAGAAAATCTGCCTTTGTTCCGTACTTTTTTTTATTCTAGTCAATTGAATCTGTTGAATTGTTGTTCAGTTCATATTGAAATGAATCGAAATTGATAAGGAGTTGGTCAATGATGCTCGAACATGTACTTGTTTTGAGTGCCTACTTATTTTCTATCGGTATCTATGGATTGATCACGAGCCGGAATATGGTTAGAGCCCTTATGTGTCTTGAACTTATACTGAATGCGGTTAATATGAATTTCGTAACATTTTCTGATTTTTTTGACAGTCGCCAATTAAAAGGAAATATTTTCTCAATTTTTGTTATAGCTATTGCAGCCGCTGAAGCAGCTATTGGCCCGGCTATTGTTTCATCAATTTATCGTAACAGAAAATCAACTCGTATCAATCAATCGAATTTGTTGAATAAGTAGTATTAATCATATAAATTCTAATATTCATAAATTAGAATTACCATGACCATACATTAACGTAATAATACATGTTTTCAAAAATGTAAGAAATTAAAGTATCTTGGCTCTATCGCATGAGTCAATCCAGAAGTAGATTGATTAGAAAAATTATGATAAATTATTGATTCATCTGGTGTCTAAATATATGATTCATTTACAAGTTTACTAGATCGAAACTTTATGACATTCAAAAATTTATAGATCCAAATGTCACATTCAGTAAAGATTTATGATACGTGTATAGGGTGTACTCAATGCGTGCGCGCCTGCCCAACGGATGTATTAGAAATGATACCTTGGGACGGGTGTAAAGCTAAGCAAATTGCTTCTGCTCCAAGAACAGAGGACTGTGTTGGTTGTAAGAGATGTGAATCCGCCTGTCCGACAGATTTCTTGAGTGTTCGAGTTTATTTATGGCATGAAACAACTCGAAGTATGGGTCTGGCTTATTAATACGTTCCAGAAAACCCTACTTGAATACATTTGATTTTTTTACCTTTACCGACAAAAACCCGCGCTCAAAAACTATTTATTTTGAGCACGGGTTTTTCTGGTCCAAGTTTATCTTGTTTTTACCATGAATAATTTTCCTTGGTTAACGCTAGTTGTAGTTTTGCCAATATTCGCGGGTTCCTTAATTTTCTTTCTCCCTCATAGAGGAAATAAGAAAATGCGGTGGTATACTATAGGTATATGCATAATAGAACTCCTTCTAACAACCTATGCATTCGGTTATCGTTTCCAATTGGATGATCCATTAATGCAACTGACAGAGGATTATAAATGGATCGATTTTTTTGATTTTTACTGGAGATTGGGAATAGATGGAATTTCTATAGGACCCATTTTACTGACAGGATTTATCACAACTTTAGCTACTTTAGCGGCTCGGCCGATTACTCGAGATTCCCGACTATTCCATTTTCTGATGTTAGCAATGTATAGCGGTCAAATAGGACCATTTTCTTCTCGAGACCTTTTACTTTTTTTCATCATGTGGGAGTTAGAATTAATTCCAGTTTATCTACTTCTATCCATGTGGGGGGGAAAGAAACGTTTGTATTCAGCTACAAAATTTATTTTGTACACTGCAGGAAGTTCCGTTTTTTTATTAATGGGAGTTTTGGGTATTGGTTTATATGGTTCCAATGAACCAACATTAAATTTTGAAACATCAGCTAATCAATCGTATCCTGTAGCACTGGAAATAATATTCTATATTGGATTTCTTATTGCTTTTGCTGTCAAATCACCGATCATACCCTTACATACATGGTTACCAGACACCCATGGAGAGGCACATTACAGTACTTGTATGCTTTTAGCCGGAATCTTATTAAAAATGGGAGCGTATGGATTGGTTCGGATCAATATGGAATTATTACCCCACGCCCATTCTATATTCTCTCCCTGGTTGATTATAGTAGGCACAATTCAAATAATCTATGCAGCTTCAACATCTCCCGGTCAGCGTAATTTAAAAAAAAGAATAGCCTACTCTTCTGTATCTCATATGGGTTTCATAATTATAGGAATTGGTTCTATAAGCGATACGGGACTCAACGGAGCCATTTTACAAATAATCTCTCACGGATTTATTGGCGCTGCGCTTTTTTTCTTGGCCGGAACGAGTTATGATAGAATACGTCTTGTTTATCTCGACGAAATGGGCGGAATGGCTATCGCAATTCCAAAAATATTCACGACTTTCAGTATCTTATCAATGGCTTCTCTTGCATTACCGGGCATGAGCGGTTTTGTTGCCGAATTGTTAGTTTTTTTTGGAATACTTACTAGTCAAAAATATCTTTTAATGACAAAAATATTAATTACTTTTGTAATGGCAATTGGAATGATATTAACTCCTATTTATTCATTATCTATGTTACGCCAGATGTTCTATGGATACAAGCTTTTTAATGCCCCAAACTCTTATTTTTTTGATTCTGGACCGCGAGAATTATTTGTTTCGATCTCTATCCTTTTACCTGTAATAGGTATTGGTGTTTATCCCGATTTCGTTTTATCATTATCAGTTGACAAGGTCGAAGCTATTATATCCAATTATTTTTTTCGATAGTTTTTGTGAGTAAACCAAAAAATGAAACCGAAATCCCATGATTTTAAAAATGGTTGATTGTACAATAAAAAAATGAGTCTTTTATATTCTTTTAAGTAAAATAAAAAAATTGGAATTCTATTATAACTAGATATCTTTTGAATTTGTGAGAACCGTTTGAATCAAGTAATGGAAATGATTCAAATGGTTCTTGATTGTTTACATGAAGTTTTCGTATATATACCTGTATGACGTCCTATGTTTATATTCGTCAAGTCTTTTATTCAATTAGATGTTAATGTAAATGAACCATAACTATGCAACCCTATTCCTAATAGATTAACCCCAAAATAGCATATCCAAATTATAAGAAAGCCCATTGAGGCCACAATTGCAGAATTTACACTTTCAAAATTTTTATTTGTTCTAATATGTAAATAAATAGCGAATATGGTCCAAGTAATAAATGCCCAAGTTTCCTTTGGATCCCAATTCCAATATGATCCCCATGCTTCATTAGCCCATACTGCTCCCGAAAGAATACCTACGGTTAAAAGGATAAACCCTAGACTAATAATACGATAACTCCAACGATCCAATTGTTGAATCAATTGATACCTGTAATAATTTTGAGACGAAATAAAAGAAGTGCTTCGTAAGACATTGTTTCTTTCGTTCACGTATTGAATCTCACTAAAGTAAACTGACTCATTTTCTAAATTATTGCTTTTACTAAAAATCCTTATGAATTTTCGAAATGTAATGACTAGAAGAGCTAGTGATAATAATGATCCACACAAAAGAGCTGCATAGCTCAATACCATCATACTTACGTGCATCATTAACCAATGGGATTGGAGAGCAGGTACTAATATCGCGGATTGATGCATTTCAGTTAAAAGACCCGAAGTAGCAAAACCTTGAGTAAAAATAGCACTTGGCGCGGTTATTGCGCTTAAATGGTTTTTATGTTTTTTAAAATATGGAATAATATGAATAAAGGAAAAACTCCACGAAAGAAAAATAAATGATTCATATAAATCACTTAATGGTAAATGCCTCAAATACATCCAACGAGTAACTAATAATCCTGTTATGCAGAAAAAAGTAGCTATCATCCCCCTTTCTGACGAATCATCTAGTCCTACGATTTCATCGACTAATAAAATTATCAAATGAATTGTAATTACAATTGAAACGATCGAAAAGGATATATGAGTTAATATATGCTCTAAAGTTGAAAATATCATAAAAATTATTAAATTAATAAAGGCGTCCCTCAATTATAGGAATTGAAATCGGGAATTGAATTCATTATAGGACTTACTCTATGCCATGCCGCCACTCGGACTCGAACCGAGATGCTCTAGCACTGCTTCCTAAGAGCAGCGTGTCTACCGATTTCACCATAGCGGCTTATTCGAAATCATAATAACCTATTTTTATTCAATCGTCGAGCTTGAAGGAGTTAATTCAATCCAATATTTTTTTTAGGAAACCATTCAAATTGATGAATAAAAACTTGTTTAAAAATTAGGGATTAAAACGTTTCCGTTAACGTTAATAATATTGATTTTTCTTATTATTATCTTTTTATTTAGTTATCTTATTATTATCTTTTTATTTAGTTATTTAGTATTTTAGGATGTCAATTTTATTTAACTGAACTAACAATGTATTTTTTCGTAGGCTATTACTTTATGCTCTCCTAAAACTAAAATGTAACAGTTGTAACTAGATAATTTTTACTTCAATCCCTGGATATAAGTAAAAAAAATGTTCTGCCTCGTTTGCATTTTTTAATGATTAATTTCTTTTATCATTTATTTTATTAATCTAAAATAAAAAATTCATTTTATCGATTAATAAAAAAATAGAATTTTTATATAACACAATTTTAGCGATACACTCAAAAGATTTATGTAAATATTTGCATAGTTAGGTTGCGTTAGGATTTTTTGTTGTGTAGAGAATTTGCGTTAAGATTTAGCAAACCCATTAAGTTAGGTATTTGGGGTGGTCGTATTAATCATATAAAAAAATTTCGTATAGAAATTGTACCGTACTTCAAAATATTTTCTAAATTTTTTAATTAATATACATATATTATATCTTGATCGATCTTCCAATCGAAACATAGGATCTAAAATAGATCACTCAAAATTGGCGCATTCGTCATATAACTACCTAAAAATGTAAACGGGGCTTTTATTAATTTAATTGGGTTTAAGGAATTTATATAGTGATAATCATTTCTAAAACCCAAAATAATGGTTTAAAAGATTATAAAAAACATTTTAAACTTAATCAATTAGTTTCAACGACCTCTTCTTTATAATATAAAATCAAAAATATAACTAAAAAAAAATTCTTTTTATTATTGAGTAAGGGCGATGGGGAAAGTGATAATCCCCATCCGGAAAATGATAAAACATACTAAAATGAAAGGCGAAACCTTGCGCTTGCGTTTACCCCTTTTTCAAACAAAAAAGTACCATTCATTTTTAGAATTCAGTAGACAACAGAATTCTTATCTATATCAGAAACGAAAGAAAAATTTGGCTTCAAATTAAAGTAAAACAAATTCAATTTTATATTCGTTTAAATTAAAACATTATGAGACTAATTCTTTTTTATTTTTTTTATTTTTAATGTATATTGTTTATATTGTAATTTATCTTATATATTAATATTTATTCTTTTACTATACTATTATGATGTTAATATTAATTATATTTTACTATACTATTATGATGTTAATATTAATTATAATTGATAAATATTATTATAATTGATAAATATTATTATAATTGATAAATATTATTTATCATTTTTATAACTTATAAATCTTATAAATAAACTATAAACAAAATTATATCACTTTATTAGTTATTAGAACGATTCAGATTATTTATTTCTTACACAAAAAAAACTTTTAGAACTCCCGGTAGAAAGAGATTTCGCTAACGAAAAAGCTTTCAATGCTGCCCTATATCCCTTCCTTTTCCAAATATTTTTACGAATACGCTTTTTTGAAATAGAGGTGCGCTTTTTTGGAACTGCCATTAAAAAGTTATAATAGGTTTTTCGGTTGGATGTGAAAGACATCTATTGTTCAAAATCAATTGTTCTTTACTATTCTCTATCTATTTTTTCTCTAAATTAGACTCCAAAAAAAAGGGGGGAGGGGGGGGGGGGGTAAAAATCACATAAAATATTAATAAGAACGATAAGGTACACTATGCCAAATAGATTGAAGTTGATAAAATAAAAAAAAAAATAATAATAAAAAAAAAAAAAAGAAAGATTGTCCGTTTCGTTTTCTTTCTATTTTCGTCGTGTTACATTTATACATGTAATAAAAAAACCTAAAAGTTTAATAACCCAACCCTTCTCCCGCTTAATTAAAAAATAAAAAAACTTTAATAATTTTTTCTATTATATTAATTAATTTAATATTAATTTAATTCTTCAAGCTCGAAGAAAGAGTCCACAAAATTTTAATTATCAAATGAGACTAGTAGTTAATCTGTTAAAGGATACAAAATACATAATTTAAAGGCATTTTATTTGCCCCCCCTTTTTTTTCCGTAAAATTAAAGTGTTGGATATCATAGCATTTCCTACAAATAGCTTTTATTGTAATGTAAGACAAACAATTAGTTACAAAACAAATTGGTTAATGATTCTAAATAACCGAATTACAATAAATAGTTTTAGTTATGGGCTTTATGATTCATATCAAATACTGTTTTTGGTATAATTATTTATCCTTGTTCTATAGATATAAAAAAATTATTGTAATACGTAATAATTAAAATGAAAATTAGAATTTTCATTTTTTATCTTCATAAAATTTTATTTAAAAATTTGAATTTAATATTTCAGTATTAATAAAATTAAATACGGATTTTTTTTTCACTAGTGACTTATTTATATCATTTGACCAATTAGAACCTCTTAATTTTAAATATTTGAAGTAGTTTGGAAAGATTCAGAATAATTAAGGCTAGAAAATTCTATTTAAGTTTTATTTTATATATCTTAATTTTTTTTATTAACCGACCCCTTTCAAAAGAAAAGAAATAAGAACCGGTGACTCAGAAACAATTAATTAAGATAAATTTTTTTTTTTTTTTTTTTTATGGAATATACATATCAATATTCATGGATTATACCTTTCATTCCACTTCCAGTTCCTATCTTAATTGGAACTGGACTTCTACTTTTTCCAACGGCAACAAAAAATCTTCGCCGTATGTGGGCTTTTCCTAGTGTTTTATTATTAAGTATAGTTATGGTTTTTTCAGCCCTTTTTTCTATTCAGCAAATAAATAAAAATTCTGTCTATCAATATGTATGGTCTTGGACCATCAATAATGATTTTTCTTTAGAATTTGGCTGCTTGGTTGATCCACTTACTTCTATTATGTCGATATTAATCACTACTGTTGGAATTATGGTTCTTATTTATAGTGACAATTATATGTCTCATGATCAGGGATATTTGAGATTTTTTGCTTATATGAGTTTTTCCAATACTTCAATGTTGGGATTAGTTACTAGTTCTAATTTGATACAAATTTATATTTTTTGGGAATTAGTTGGAGTGTGTTCTTATCTATTAATAGGTTTTTGGTTCACACGACCCAGTGCCGCGAATGCTTGTCAAAAAGCGTTTGTAACTAATCGTGTCGGGGATTTTGGTTTATTATTAGGAATTTTGGGTTTTTATTGGATAACAGGTAGTTTCGAATTTCGGGATTTGTTTGAAATATTCAATAACTTGGTTTATAATAATGAAGTTAATTTTTTATTTGTTACTTTATGCGCCTCCCTATTATTTGCCGGCGCTGTTGCTAAATCCGCCCAATTTCCCCTTCATGTATGGTTACCTGATGCCATGGAAGGGCCTACCCCCATTTCGGCTCTTATACATGCCGCTACTATGGTAGCAGCAGGAATTTTTCTTGTAGCTCGGCTTCTTCCTCTTTTCATAGTTATACCTTACATTCTAAATCAAATAGCTTTGATAGGTATAATAACATTATTTTTAGGAGCCACTTTAGCTCTTGCTCAAAAAGATATTAAGAAAAGCTTAGCTTATTCTACAATGTCTCAATTGGGTTATATGATGTTAGCTCTAGGTATGGGGTCTTATCGAGCTGCTTTATTTCATTTGATTACTCATGCTTATTCGAAGGCATTGTTGTTCTTAGGATCTGGATCAATTATTCATGCGATGGAAGCTATTGTTGGATATTCTCCAGATAAAAGTCAGAATATGGTTCTTATGGGCGGTTTAAGAAAACAT